TTATCCACGCATATTGATATGTCTGTTCCATAAAAAAAGTTTTTTTTTCTTAATTAATTGTTTCCGATTCACCGGATCTTAGCTCTTTCGAAAAAGTAAATAAAAAATAAAGATATGCACTAACTTATTTAATAATTTATATTTATATTAGTATTTATTCTGAGTCTTTTCAAAATTGTTCAAATATGCAAAACAAGAAGTTACAATTGGTCAAATGATATAACCAAGTGACATATAAAAACGAATACTTATAATAGGAAAGTAGGAAAATACAAATAATAGGAAAGTAGGAAAATACAAAATATTATTAATATTCATAGAGCAAGTATAAAATTTTAGGCTAAAAAGAGTACTTGATGCTAATATGAATTAGAGGATTAACTAAGGTCGTTGGTCTAATGAAATAAAACCTTTTGATTTTAGTTAGTTTATTTAAACTCATTAACTAATTCATTATGGGATTTATTGTTTTCCATTTCAATCAAAACAATTTATTAGGAATATTTGGAAAGTTTATAAGATTATAGCTCTAAAATGAACTTTTTATCGAGCAAGGATAAAAAATGACTAAGATCCTTTTTTATCAAACTACATACCCTTTAACAGATTTTTTACTAGTCTCATTCGAGTTTTAAAGTTTAGGTGTATTTTTTTTTTTCAAGTTTTACTAAAAAAAGACTCAATTTATTAGGCAAAAGTTTACAAGGTATTTTATTACATGTAAATAAAATATAGAATGACTAAAATAAAGGTATTTTAGGTTCTTTATTTCTTTTGATTTCTATCCCATAGCAGATGAGATATAAACAACGAGAACTAAGAGTTCAAAACCAAAAATTTTGGGTTTTACAAATAGTGTATGGAATCAAAATTTTGTTATTTCGAGTCATTTTTTATTTTCACGGATCTTTGACGTATCTAGATTTCTATGAAGAGAATCTTTTAGAAAAAAAATAGATAATGAATATAAGATAAGAAATAATAATTCGTTTTGAACAATAGATGTCTTTCACATCCAACTATAACAATGACTAACTTCTTCTTTTTTAAATGGCAGTTCCAAAAAAACGTACTTCGATATCAAAAAAGCGTATTCGTAAAAATATTTGGAAAAGGAAAGGATATTGGGCGGCATTAAAAGCTTTGTCATTAGGGAAATCTCTTTCTACCGGGAATTCAAAAAGTTTTTTTGTACGACAAACAAATAAGTCCTAAAATATTGGAATAATTTGGAATGGATTTGACTAAAAAAATTGGATCAGTAATTAATATCTCAGTAATTTGTTAATTTTATATTAAAGTTAATATAAAATTAACAATTGGCAGTTCCTATTCTAATCAATATGAAATAGACTCTTAATCTTATAAAAAGAAGAAGTATTCTTCTTTCTAAATTCTAAAAATAAAAAAATAAATATATATAAGATTTTTTATTTGATTTTTTAGTATATTTTCATTCAGATTTTGGTGGTGGGGAGTCTTCTTTTCCCCATCGACCTTTAAAAGAATAAATAATGAAAAAATTTTATATTTATCAGGAAGGGCAGATAGAATATTTTTAGTTCAAATTAATTAATTGTTCAAACTAATCCATTCCGTGTTAAAGATTTTTGGATAACTTTCTGACTTCTTAATTTATTATATATACTATATTTAATGTATTTTCCATATATATCCAATTTTCAGCCCAATGAATAATCAATGAATAATCAATAAAAGAACTTAATTGTTGAGATATTATTATATGTACAAGTGGCAATTTGGAGTAATCCAAAATAGACATATTTTAGATTCATTGATAAAATTTAGTTTGTGTTTCAAATTGAATTTATTAAATCAGATAAACCAGAAATAATGACAATAAAAGAAAAAAGTTTTTTAGTCTATCGAAGAATTCTATCGTTGCAAGAGTCGTATTTTAGAATCGGCTAAACTACGTCAAAGCCCTAAAACCAGACACCTTAAAGAAACTACTGAACCTTTAAATTGACTTTTTTGAACTCTTTTTTTTTTATATCTTTACTAAAAAAAACTTATTTGAGTGAATTGACTTGTTCAATCTCGACGATTGAATATAAATAGGTTATTATGAGTTCGAGCAAGCCGCTATGGTGAAATCGGTAGACACGCTGCTCTTAGGAAGCAGTGCTAGAGCATCTCGGTTCGAGTCCGAGTGGCGGCATGCCATCTTCTAAAAGATATCAAATAGATCCTATAATAAAATTAAATTAAATTCCCAATTTCTATTTCTTAATTAATACGGGAGGATCCCCCGTTTTTTCATTTTTATGATATTTTCAACTTTAGAGCATATATTAACTCATATTTCCTTTTCTATTGTTTCAATTGTAATTACAATTCATTTGATAAGCTTATTGGGCAATCAAATTAGAAAACCATATTATTCCTCAGAAAAGGGGATGGTAGCTACTTTTTTATGTCTAACAGGATTGTTAATAACTCGTTGGATTTATTCGGGCCATTTTCCACTAAGTGATTT